TTTTTATAAAAAAATTAAAAATAATGGTTTAAGATTAAAAAAACCAAATAAAAACAAATAAAAAATTTTAATAAATTTATATAAAATTTTATATTTAATTATATATTTATATAAATATTAAAGAATTTTCTTTATTTTACAATTTTATAACAAAAAGGTTATTACTAAGTATATTAAGATTTTACTATTAGAGAGTTTTTGAAAAATAATAAAAATTTAGTAAAAATAATAAAATAAATAAACATTTATTTATATATAAATTATATATATATATATATTATATTAATCATTTATATATAAAAAAAAAAAAAAAGTTTTTAGCATAATTTTAATAAATTAGTTTATTTTTAAAAAAAAAAGGGATTTTTAGTTTTATTTAAATTATTATATTTAAATTTTACTATTTAAAATTGTAAAAAATAAAATTAAATAAAAATATTTATATAAAATTTAAAATTTATTAAAAAATTATTTTAATTTATTTAATTTTTAATTTTTTAGATTAAATTAAAATAATTTTATTTATGTTAATAAATTTAATTAAATAAAATTTTACATATAAAATTTTTTGTAAATTATTAATTTTTTAAATAAAAGTTAAATTAAAATTTATATATTTATTAATAGTAGTAATTAATATTATTAATTTAATTAATGTTAAATTGTAGTTATTATTTAAAAATAATGATTAAATTTGTGCCAGCAGTCGCGGTTATACAAATATTATAATTAAATTTTTTTAATGAAAGTTAAAAGAGACAATAATGTAAAAAAAGAAAAATAAATTTTTAAGTGAAATTTAAATTTTATTTAAAATTTTTATAACTTAAAAATTTTTGAAGCTTAAAAAATTTAATTTTTAAACTAGGATTAGATACCCTATTATTTGAATTGTTAATAATAAACATTTAGGTAGTAATAATTAATTTTTTAAAACTTAAAAAATTTGGCGGTATTTTATTCTGTTTAGAGGAACTTGTTCTGTAATTGATAATCCACGAATATTTTACTTTTTTTTGTTTTCAGTTTATATATCGTTGTCATAAGAATATTTTAATAGAAAAAATAATTTTCGAGAATTTAAATCAAAAAAAATGTCAAATCAAGGTGTAGTTTATGGAAAAGTAGAAATGAGTTACAATAAAAAATATTTATAATGAATGATTTTTTGAAAGAGGAGTTTGAAAGTGGATTTAAAAGTAAATTAATTTATAAAAATTAATTGATTATAGTTTTAAAATATGCACATATCGCCCGTCGCTCTCGTTATTTAATTTTTAAATGAGATAAGTCGTAACATAGTAGATATACTGGAAAGTGTATCTAGAAATACAATTTAAAGCTTAAGTAGTAAAGTATTTTATTTACATTAAAAAGAAATATGTGCAAATCATTTTAAATTGAAAAAATAGAGATTTAATGTAATTTTAATTTAGTTAGAAATTTTTATTTTTTTTAATAAAAATATTTTTTTTAGTTTAAGTAAAAATAATTGAAAAAATAAGTTTATATTTATAGTGCAAAGTATTGAAAAAGAAAGTTGAAATAAATTGAAAAATAATTTTAAAAAAAGAAAAATTTATTTTTTGTTCCTTGTGTATCAGGATTAATTAAATTTACAATTTTTAATAAAAAATAATTTATAATTTAAAAGATTTATAAATTTTTAATTTTTATTATGTAAAAAATATTGATTAAAAATTTATTGAAATGAGACGTTAATCGTTTTTAAAGTTATATAATTTTTAAAGAAATAAATTTAATTTAGAAACTATAATTTATTATAAAAATAATTATTAATTTTTATAATTTTATAGTTTTAATATTTTAGGGGTTGAGCTTTAAAATAAAATTTTAAAAATAAATAAATAAAAATAAAAAAGAAAATAATCTTAAAAATAGATATTTTTAATTAATTTGTTTTAATTAATTTTTTATTTTTTAATATTTATTATTTTATAAATTTTAATTTTTTATTTAAATAATTATTTTAATAAAAAAAATAATTTAATAATAATTAAATTAGTAATTTTATAATTATTTAAAAAGTAATAAAAAAGTTATTTTAAAATTATGAACTAGGCAATATTATTTTTAACTGTTTAACAAAAACATTGTTTTTTAAAAATTTTAAAAAATAAGGCCTGCACACTGAAAATTTTAAAGAGCCGCGGTAATTTGACCGTGCAAAGGTAGCATAATCATTAGTTTTTTAATTGAAGACTGGAATGAAAGGTTTAATAAAAAATAAGCTTTATTATTTTAAAAATAAATGAATTTATTATTTTAGTAAAAAAACTAAAATTTTGATAAAAGACGATAAGACCCTATAAAGCTTTATAATAATAGTTTATATAATTTTTTTAGAATATTATAAATTTTATTTATTAGTTATTTAATTGGGGTGATTTAAAGATTTATTTAACTCTTTATAAAATTTTTTTAATAATAGTTAATAAAAAGATCCTGAAATTTTGGATTTAAAAATTAAGTTACTTTAGGGATAACAGCGTAATTTTTTTGGAGAGTTCAAATCGATAAAAAAGTTTGCGACCTCGATGTTGGATTAAGATATAATTTTAGGTGTAGAAGTTTAAATTTTTAGTCTGTTCGACTATTTATTCTTACATGATCTGAGTTCAAACCGGTTTAAGCCAGGTTGGTTTCTATCTTTATTTAAATATTATATTTTAGTACGAAAGGACCAAATATAAAAATATTATTTTTTTAATTATGAATAAAATTAATATAAAAAAAAATTTAATAATAAAATTTTTATAGTATAAAACTATTTTGGCAGATAAGTGCAATAAATTTAGAATTTATGTATGTAGGTTAAAATCTATAAATAGTATTGATTTTTAATTTAGATTTATTTATGCCGTTTATTAGAGGTTTAATATTAATTATTTTTGTAATAGTAAGAGTTGCTTTCTTAACATTATTAGAGCGTAAGGTTTTAGGGTATGTTCAAATTCGGAAAGGTCCTAATAAAGTTGGGTATTTTGGGATTTTGCAGCCATTTTGTGATGCAATTAAGTTATTTACAAAAGAACAGATTTTACCTTTTTTATCTAATAGAGTTATTTATTATCTTTCTCCTATTTTTTCTTTATTTTTATCTTTATTTATTTGATTATGTATTCCTTTTTTAGTTAAGCTATATTCTTTTAATCTTGGGGTCTTATTTTTTTTTTGTTGTATAAGTTTTGGCGTTTATATAGTAATACTAGCTGGGTGGTCTTCTAATTCGGCTTATGCTTTATTAGGGTCTTTGCGGTCAATTGCTCAAACAATTTCTTACGAAGTAGCCTTAGTTTTGATGTTGCTTTCTATTTTATTTTTAATTGGTAGATTTAATTTAGTATATTTTGAATTATTTCAAAAAAATTTGTGATTTTTAATTTTATTTTTTCCTATTGGTATAATATGAATAATTTCTAGCTTAGCCGAGACTAATCGCACTCCTTTTGATTTTGCAGAAGGAGAATCAGAATTGGTTTCTGGGTTTAATGTTGAGTATGGGGCCGGTGGTTTTGCTTTAATTTTTTTAGCCGAGTATGCAAGAATTTTATTTATAAGTATATTATTTTCTATATTATTTTTAGGGTCTCAAGTTTGTTCTTTTTTCTTTTTTTTAAAGTTAAATTTTATTGCTTTTCTATTTATTTGAGTTCGGGGGGCTTTACCACGTTATCGATATGACAAATTGATAAATATAGCATGAAAAAGTTATTTACCTAGTGTACTTTATTTTTTGTTTTTATTTGTTGGCTTATTCATTTTTATTTTTTAATAATTAAATTTAGTATAAAGTTAATAGAAAATTTGGATTTCTATATTATGTTTTCAAAACATATGCTTGTTCAAGCTCATTAACTAGTTTATTTTTTTTAAAATTTTAAATTAATAATTTTTTATTTGAATAGGTTTTCTCATCAAATTGCAATTAATGGGTTGGCAATAAAATATAAAAAATAAATTACAGTTAAAAGTTGACCAGTTAAAATGTAAGGATCTTCTACCGGGCGGGCCCCAATTCAAGTAAGTAAGATTACTGTAATCGTTATAATTCAAAATAAAATTTGGTTAATAGGGTAAAATTGAGAACTTTGGAAAGTAAATTTATTTGTAAAGGGTAAAATAAATAAAATTGCAATTGATATAACAAGGGCAATTACTCCGCCTAGTTTATTTGGGATTGATCGGAGAATTGCATAAGCAAATAAAAAGTATCATTCTGGCTGAATATGAGGGGGTGTTACTAATGGGTTTGCCGGGATAAAATTATCCGGGTCACCTAAAGCGTATGGGGCAATAAGGGTTAAGAGTGTCAATGACATTAGTATAATTATAAACCCAAAAATATCCTTATATGAAAAATAAGGATGAAATGGAATTTTATCGGAGTTTCTATTAATTCCTAGTGGGTTATTAGATCCTGTTTGGTGAAGAAATAATAAATGGATCATTGTAAAAGCTGCAATAATAAAAGGGAATAAAAAATGGAAAGAAAAAAATCGAACTAGTGTTGCGTTATCAACAGCGAATCCCCCTCAAAGTCACTGAACTAAATCTGTTCCTATGTAGGGAACAGCGGATAATAAATTAGTAATTACTGTAGCCCCTCAAAAAGATATTTGTCCTCAAGGAAGAACGTACCCTATAAAGGCAGTTCCTATAGTGAGAAAAAATAAAATTACTCCAACACTTCAAGTGTAAAGATATTTGTAAGATCCATAGTAGATTCCTCGTCCTACATGTAGGTAGATACAAATAAAAAAAAATGATGCACCATTAGCATGGAGTGTACGTAAAATTCAACCATAATTTACATCTCGACAAATATGATTTACAGAGTTAAATGCTATAGTTGTGTCTGCTGCATAATGTATAGAAAGAAAAATTCCTGTAGCAATTTGGAGCATTAAACAAAGACCAAGAAGAGATCCAAAATTTCATCAACTAGAAATATTGGATGGGGCCGGCAGATCAACTAATGCATTATTTATAATTTTAAATAAAGGGTGTGTTTTTCGAATAGGTTTATTCATATATTTTTTTTTAGTTTTTAGGTCGAAGGGGACCCTCAAAAATGTTAGTAATTTTGACTGTTGCAATTAGTGTTAAAAATAGATAATTAACCAGTAAGATAGTAATAATATTTATAGGAAAATTATATAATTTATTAAGAGTTAAATTATTTTCTAAGAATAAGTTCTTTATGTCTATTAATCTTAAATTATCGATATTAAAGATTTTATTAAAAAATAATATTTTAAAGTCTAAAAATAGAATAAATAAGAAAAAAATAAAAAAGAAAACAAAGAAAGAACCAATAATTTTTACACTAATAGAAAATTTAAATATTTCATTTGAAGCAATTGAGGTTATATATATAAATAAAATTAATATACCTCCTAAAAAAATTAAAAATAATGAGTAAGAAAATCAAAAAGATTTAGTTAATAATCCTGTAAATAAGGCAATAGAGATAGTTTGAATTATCAGTAGAATTCCTATTGATAAAGGGTGATTTATTATTGAAAAAGAAAAAGAAGAAATAATGAAAAAGAAAAATATTAAATTTTGTATAATGTCAGACCAGAAAATAGTTTATAAAAAATATTAATTTTGGGAATTAAAGAAGAGTCATTTTTATTCTTTTCTGATATTTAAAAAGAAAAATTTCTTATTTTTGGTTTACAAGACCAATGTTTTTGTTAAACTATTTAAATTTTAATGTTAACAACTTTAATTTATTTATTTTTATTTATTTTTTTTATAGGTGTTTTTTCTTTTATTTTTTCTTATAAGCATTTATTAAATATATTATTAAGATTAGAATTTATTGTTTTAAGATTATTTATTTTTTTATTTTTTTATTTAAATTTTTTTAATTTTGAACAATATTTTAGAATATATTTTTTAGTGTTTTCTGTTTGTGAGGGGGTTTTAGGGCTATCTATTTTAGTGTCTATAATTCGTTCTCATGGAAATGATTATTTTTTAAATTTTTCTTTTTTACAATGTTAAAAATTTTTTTTTTCCTACTATTTATAATTCCTATTTGTTTTATAAAAAATATGTTTTGAATGGTTCAGAATATACTTTTTTTTTGTTTTTTTATATGTTTATTTATAAGTTTTAATTTAAGCATATTTAATTCTGTTATAATTTTTGGGGTAGATATTTTATCTTTTGGTTTAATTCTTTTAAGTTTTTGAATTTGTGCTTTAATAATTATGTCTAGAAGAGGAGTTTATTTTTTAAAATTAAATTTTAGTTATTTTTTATTTAATATTATTTTTCTTTTATTTATGTTATTATTAACTTTTAGTTGTATAAATTTATTTTTGTTTTATGTTTTTTTTGAAAGAAGATTAATCCCTACTTTATTTTTAATTTTAGGGTGGGGGTATCAGCCTGAACGACTTCAAGCAGGACTTTATCTTTTATTTTATACACTTTTTGCTTCTTTACCCCTTTTAATAGCTTTATTTTTTATTATAAATAATTTTTATTCATTAAATTTTCTTTTTTTAAAGGAGTTTAATATTGAAAATTTTTTACTATATTTTTTCTTAGTTTTTGCCTTTTTGGTTAAAATGCCTATATTTTTAGTTCATCTTTGACTTCCAAAAGCTCATGTAGAGGCGCCGGTGTCTGGCTCTATGATTCTAGCGGGGGTATTATTAAAATTAGGGGGTTATGGTTTAATTCGTGTTTTTTCTATTATTATTAATATTTCTATAAAGTTAAATATTTTTTGAATTGTGTTAAGACTTGTTGGCGGGTTTTTAGTAAGTTTAATTTGTTTACGTCAGATTGATTTAAAGTCTTTAGTCGCGTATTCTTCGGTTGCCCATATAAGCTTAGTTATTGGGGGACTTATGGTATTATTGAGTTGAGGTTGAGGGTTTTCTTATTCTTTAATAATCGCTCATGGGTTGTGTTCTTCTGGGCTTTTTTATTTAGTTAATTTAACTTATGAACGATTAGGAAGACGAAGATTATTAATTAATAAGGGTATATTAAGTTTTATACCTAGTGTTGCTATGTGGTGATTTTTGTTGTGTTCAAGAAATATAGCAGCTCCTCCTTCATTAAATTTAGTAGGGGAAATTGGGTTAATTAATAGTGTTTTAGGATGATCTCAAATTTCAATATTTTTATTAATGCTTGTTTCTTTTTTTAGTGCGGCTTATACTTTATATCTTTATTCTTATAGCCAACATGGGAAATTCAATAGAGGAAGTTATAGTTTTTCTTTTGCATTAAATCGAGAATATTTAGTGTTGATATTACATTGATTGCCTGTTAATTTATTATTTTTAAAAAGAGAGTTAATAGTATTTTTTTTATAAATATTTATTTAAATAGTTTAATAAAAAATTTTGATTTGTGGTATCAAAGATATAAAAGTATTTTATTTTAAATCGTGGAATTTATTTCTATTTGTTTTATTTCTTTTGTTTTTTTATTTTCTTTAAGAATATCCTTATTTTTTTTAGGTTTAAACTTTTTAGTATATGATTTAGTATATTTTTTTGAGTGAGAAATTTTTAGAATTAATAGTACTATAATAGTAATAGTTTTAATTTTTGATTGAATTAGAATATTATTTATATCTTTTGTTTTATTTATTTCTTCATTAGTAATTTATTATAGAAAAGATTATATGAGAGAAGATATTTTTATTAATCGGTTTATTATTTTGGTTTTATTATTTGTCTTTTCTATAATAATGATAATTTTAAGTCCTAATTTAATTAGAATTTTATTAGGGTGAGATGGTTTAGGGCTAGTATCTTATTGTTTAGTTATTTATTACCAAAACGTAAAATCTTATAATGCCGGCATATTAACCGCTTTATCTAATCGTTTAGGGGATGTTGCTTTATTAATATCTATTGCTTGAATATTAAATTATGGAAGTTGAAATTTTTTGTTTTATATTGAATTTATAAAGGGAGATTTTCAAATGTCAGTTGTGTGTATAATGGCAATTTTAGCCGCGATAACTAAAAGAGCACAGATTCCATTTTCTTCATGATTACCTGCAGCTATAGCGGCCCCAACTCCCGTGTCGGCACTTGTTCATTCTTCCACTCTTGTTACTGCTGGGGTTTATTTATTGATTCGTTTTAGTGGTTTATTTATGGGCACGGAGTTAGGAAAATTTCTATTATTAATTTCCGGTTTAACGATATTCATGGCGGGATTAGGGGCTAATTTTGAATTTGATCTAAAAAAAATTATTGCCCTTTCTACCCTTAGTCAACTAGGGTTAATAATAAGAATCCTTGCAATAGGCTTTTATAAATTAGCTTTTTTTCATTTGTTAACCCATGCTTTATTTAAAGCACTTTTATTTATATGCGCCGGGGCCATTATTCATAATATGAAGAATTCTCAGGATATCCGTGATATGGGAAGTTTAATAATTTATATGCCTTTAACTATTTCTTGTTTAAATATCGCAAATTTAGCGTTATGTGGATTCCCATTTTTAGCCGGATTTTACTCAAAGGATATGATTTTAGAAATAGTATTAATTTCGCAATTAAATTTATTTTCAGTATTTTTATTTTTTTTTTCTACCGGTTTAACAGTCAGTTATTCTTTTCGGTTATTTTATTATTCATTTATTATAACAATAAATCAAAGTGCTATAAATATTTTAAATGATAAAAGTTTTGTTATATTTAAAAGTATATTTGGGTTATTAGTTTTTGCTATTTTCGGGGGGTCAATGTTAAATTGGATACTTTTTCCTTATGCCCCAATAATTTGTTTACCTTTATATTTAAAGCTGTTTACACTAACTATTTGTGTTATTGGGGGCTTATTTGGCTATTTGATTTCTAACATTAATTTTTTTTCTTTTAATAAGTCTTTAAATTATTATTTATTTAGTTTTTTTTCTAGTTCAATATGATTTATGCCAGCATTATCTACGATTGGTACAACTTATTATCCTCTATCTTTCAGTTTTAATTTATTTAAAAATTTAGATCAAGGATGATTAGAATTTTTCGGAATTCAACAGTCGTTTAAGCTCTTTATAAGGGTGTCTTCGATAGTTCAATTTGTTCAGTTTAATAATTTAAAAATTCATTTAACATTATTTGTTTTTTGAATAATTTTTTTAATATTGTTATTAGTTATAATTTAAAAAGTTTTATAAACAAAATTCAAGTAGCTTATATTTAGAGCATAGTTTTGAAGCAGCTAGGGAAATTATTTTAATTTTTGAATATATTATTTAATTTTATAACTGACTTTTAATTTTTTAAAATACTTTATTTTTTATACTACATAAAATTTTAGTTGAGTGTATAATTTAGATTAAAACTTTAAATTAGGAATACCTTATATTTTTTTTATAAAATTGGTCATTTTAATTTATTCATAAATATTTAGGCGGTATATTTATATTATCGAGGTTTTGTTTATTATACTTAAGAGTTTAAAATTTTTTTAATTTTTAAGTTTCTTAATAATTTAATTTAGTGTTAAATATTTTTACTTCATATTCCATTAAATTTTATTTTTTAGGCCGAAGGGGGCCGTTAATTAAACTTGTTTATTTACAAATTAATAGAGTTTTTATTTTTTTTTTTTAAAAGTAAGAATCGGTGAAGAAGGGCAAAGAAGTTGATATTTTTAAAAAGTTTGTAGGCTTAAAATTTTATTTTAGGGCAGGATAGGCTGGAATTTTATATAATTTTAACGGTATGATGACTTTTAAAATATTTTAAAATTTTATAAAAGAATTTTAATCTTTGTTTTTATAATGAAAATATAATGTTTTTATTAAACTATATAAAAATTTTTTTTTTTTTGATAGAAATATAAATGGAATTAAACCATTAAAGAAAAAAGTTAGCAGCTTTATCTTGAACTACATATTTCTTTAATTGGAATTTATATTATTCAATTTTATCATTAACAGTGATATACCTCTTTTTTTTTTGGTTTCAATTAATTTTTAAAATAAAAATAAGGGTATTTTATTTATACCAACGATTAGGTCGAAACTAATTGCAAATTTTGCTTCTTATTTTCTATAAATTTTTATAAGGAAGATTGAGAATTTCAATACTTTTTGAATGCAAATCAAATGTTATAATTAACTACTACCTTTAGAAAGTTCAGTTTAAAGAACCTTGATTTCATTCATGGAACAGACCAATAATAAGGATAAAAATAAAAATAAAGTTCGTATAAGTTCAAATTAGTAAATTAGAAGATTTTAAGGTTAAAATTATTGGAAGAATAAGGGCAATTTCTACATCAAAAATTAGAAAGATAATTGCAATTAGGAAAAACCGAATTGAGAAAGGGAGGCGAGAGGAGTTTATTGGGTTAAATCCACATTCAAAGGGGGAAAGTTTTTCTCGGTCTCAACTTTTTTTTTTCCCCAGAATAGTTGAAAGAGCTATTACAATAAAAGCAATAATAAAAATAATTCATGCTATGATTAATAAATTTAAAATTATTTATATTAAAAATTTTTAAACCTCATGATTGGAAGTCATGTATACTTTTTATACTATATAAATTTATTTTAAATAGGTACTACCCCCCTCATCAATAGATTGAGATATATAAGAAAAGTCAGACAACATCAACAAAGTGTCAATATCAGGCGGCTGCTTCAAAACCAAAATGGTGATTTTTAGAAAAATGATTTTGAAGATGGCGCATTAAACAAACAGCTAAAAAAGTAGTTCCAATTAAAACATGAAGACCATGGAATCCAGTAGCCATAAAGAATGTAGACCCATAAATTGCATCTGCAATTGTAAAAGGTGCTTCAATATATTCATAAGCTTGAAGAGCAGAAAAATAAACCCCTAAAAGAATAGTGAAAAAGAGTCCTTGTGTAGTTTGAGAATGATTTCCCTCTATTAAGCTATGATGTGCTCAAGTAACAGTTACCCCAGAAGACAATAAAATTGCGGTATTTAATAATGGTACTTGGAACGGGTTAAAGGCGTAAATTCCTATAGGGGGTCAAATTTTTCCTAATTCAATAGTCGGAGAAAGACTGCTATGGAAAAATGCTCAGAAAAAACTGACAAAGAAAAATACTTCTGAAATAATAAATAAAATTATTCCTCATCGTAATCCTAATGTAACAGGGTAAGTATGTAATCCTTGAAATGTTCCTTCTCGTGAAATATCCCGTCATCATTGGATTATAGTTAATAGTGTAATTAAAATTCCTAATAAGAATAAACTTATATCATATTGATGAAATCATTTAGTAAGACCTGCGGTTAGTGTTATTGCTCCGATTGATCCTGTTAAAGGTCATGGGCTATAATTAACTAAATGAAATGGGTGATTGGCGTGTGCTATCATTTTTTTTAATTTAAATTTTAATGTTTAAAAAATTTTAAATATTAAATTACTTCACTTGAGTATAAAGTTCTTAGAATAGTAAATACATACGATTGAATAATTGCTACAGCTGTTTCTAAAGTTAATAGAAGAAGTTGAGTTACAATCAATAAAGAAACTATAAAAGTAGATAGTGAATTTCCCGTGTTTCCTAAAAGGGTGAGAAGTAAATGTCCAGCAATTATATTTGCCGAAAGTCGTACAGCTAGAGTTCCTGGACGAATAATATTTCTAATTGTTTCAATTAATACTATAAAAGGTATCAATACTGGGGGTGTTCCTTGAGGTACTAAGTGTGCAAATATATGTTTTGTGTTGTTAATTCATCCAAAAAATATAAAACTTAGTCAAAGAGGAAGAGCTAGTGATAAGGTTAGGGATATGTGACTTGTACTCGTAAAAATATATGGGAATAAACCTAAAAAATTATTAAAAAGGATAAAAGTGAATAATGAAATAAATATAAATGTGGTACCTCTATAGCTGTGGATACCTAATAGTGTTTTGAATTCTTTATGGAGGGTGATAAAAATTTTATTTCAAAAAACATTTAATCGGGATGGCAAAAATCAGAATATTATTGGAAAAAATAAAATCCCTAAAAAGGAACTTAATCAATTTAAAGATAAATTAAAAATATTTGTTGAAGGATCAAAAATAGAAAATAAATTCATTATCATTTTCAGGTTAAAAAAGAGTTATTATTGCTTGATTTATCATTATTTCTTAATTCAGAATTTTTAAAAATTGGGCTAAAATTAAAATAATTTAAAATATTAAAAAATAAGAATAATAATGTAAATATCAAAAACAAGATTGTTCAAAGTATAGGAGATATTTGAGGGATCAAAAAATATCTATAGATTGGATAATTTTAGTTTGACATACTAATGTTATTTGGTTTAACTAATTTTTTATAAATTATTATAAATGATTTAATTATTTCTTTTATTAATCATTAGAAGTAATTACTAGTTTACTATATTTTGGTTTAAGAGACCATTACTTGCTTTTCAGTCATCTAATGAGAATAATTTTTTTTTTAAATTATATTAGAAATTCATTTAATAAAATGATTTGTTGGGATGCTTTCAATAACAATAGGCATAAATCTATGATTAGCCCCGCAAATTTCTGAACATTGCCCAAAAAATAATCCTGGACGATTAATGAAAAAGTTAGTTTGGTTTAATCGGCCGGGGGATGCATCAATCTTAACACCTAGTGAAGGCACAGCTCAAGAATGAAGGACATCTGTGGCTGACACTAAAATACGGATTTGATTATTAATAGGTAAAATAATTCGATTATCTACATCTAATAACCGAAATGTATCTAATGATATTTCATTTTGGGGGATTATGTAAGAATCAAATTCAATTCCTGAAAAGTCTGAATATTCATAGCTTCAATATCATTGATGACCAATAGTCTTTAAAGAAATAGAGGGGCTATTTACTTCATCTAAGAGATAAAGAATTCGTAATGAGGGGAATGCAATAAATAATAAAATAATTGCAGGTAAAATTGTTCAAATTACTTCAATAGTTTGACCATGAAGAAGATACCGGTTATTTAGTTTATTAAAAAATAAAGTACCCATAAGGTAGCCTACTGATAATGTTACTAAAATAATAATTAATAAAGCGTGATCGTGAAAAAAATTTAATTGTTCTATAATTGGTGAGTTACTATCTTGTAAACCTAAATTTGCCCATGTTGCCATATTCTTATATTCTAACAAAAGTAATAAACTTTATGTATGAAGCTTAAATTCATTGCACTATTCTGCCATATTAGAATTTTAAATTAATTAAAATTAATTTGTTAATAGAGGTAATTCATTATATGAGTGTTCCATAGGGGGAAGATTTTGGTATCATTCAATAGAAGAACAGAATTGTATTGGGTAAATTTGATTTCGATGTGTCACAAAACTTTCTCAAATAATAAAAATGAAGAAGAGTGTACCAATTATAGAGATTGTTGAACCGATTGTAGAGATGATATTTCAAGTTGTATAAGCGTCGGGGTAGTCAGAGTAACGTCGGGGTATACCAGCAAGCCCTAAAAAGTGTTGCGGGAAGAATGTTAAATTTACACCAAAAAATATTATAACAAATTGAGATTTTAGTCAGGTTTCATTTAAGGTTAGGCCAGTAAATAAAGGATATCAGTGAACGAATCCTGCTATAATAGCAAATACTGCTCCTATAGAAAGAACGTAGTGGAAATGGGCAACAACATAGTAAGTGTCATGTAAAATTACGTCAATTGAAGAATTAGCTAAAATTACTCCAGTAATCCCACCGACAGTGAATAAAAATACAAACCCAAGGGCTCAAAGAATGGAGGGGGAATAATTAATTTGGGTACCGTGTAATGTAGCCATTCAACTAAAAATTTTAATTCCTGTGGGCACAGCAATAATTATTGTAGCAGAAGTGAAATAAGCTCGAGTGTCTACGTCTATTCCCACTGTAAACATGTGATGAGCTCATACAATAAAACCTAAAAGTCCAATAGCAAGTATTGCATAAATTATTCCTAAAGTTCCAAAAGTTTCCTTTTTCCCTCTTTCTTGACTAATAATGTGAGAAATTATACCAAATCCAGGTAAAATTAAAATATAAACTTCTGGATGACCAAAAAACCAAAATAGGTGTTGATATAAAATCGGGTCTCCTCCTCCGGCTGGATCGAAGAAAGATGTATTTAAATTTCGATCTGTTAAAAGTATTGTAATAGCTCCGGCTAATACTGGTAAAGATAATAATAAAAGAACTGTTGTAATTACCACAGATCACACGAATAATGGTATTCGGTCTAAGGTAATTCCATTGGCCCGTATATTAATTACTGTTGTAATAAAATTTACCGACCCTAAAATTGAGGAAACTCCTGCTAAATGGAGAGAGAAAATTGCTAAATCGACAGAAGCTCCTCTGTGAGCAATAGCCGCAGATAGGGGTGGGTATACTGTTCAACCTGTTCCTGCCCCATTTTCAACAAATGAACTGGAAAGAAGTAAGGTTAATGAAGGGGGAAGAAGTCAAAAACTTATATTATTTATTCGTGGAAAAGCCATGTCAGGAGCTCCTAGCATTAAAGGTACAAGTCAATTTCCAAAACCACCAATTAAAATTGGTATGACTATGAAAAAAATTATAATAAAAGCGTGAGCTGTAACTACTACATTATAAATTTGGTCATCACCAATGAAAGTTCCGGGTCGTCCTAATTCTGCTCGAATAAGCATTCTTAAAGAAGTTCCTACTATTCCTGATCAAGCACCGAAAATAATGTATAAAGTTCCAATATCTTTATGATTTGTAGAAAATAATCATTGTTGCAATATTTAAAAAGATTAAATGGCTGATAAAAGCAATAGATTGTAAATCTATATATAAGGATAAATTCCTTTTTAATCATAGAGAACTTTATAGTCAATTTATGATATTAGACTGCAATTCTAAAGGAATAAAATATTAATTTTATTAAAGTTTTAAAACTTAAAAGATAGGTCTTTTATTTATAACTTTGAAGGCTATTAGTTTTTTTAACTTAAAGTTTTAAATAAAAATAAAAAATAAATTAATAAATAAAAGCCCAAAAATAGAAATAAATAATATAAAAGAAAAGATTAACTTTTTTTTTCTGTTAAAATAATAATTAAAATTTCAATTTATTTCATTATGATTTAATAGAAAAGCCGAATAAGAAATTCGTAAATAAAAGTAAAGAGTAATTAGAGTCAAATTAATTATTACAATTAAAAGGAAAAATATATTTAAATTTATTAATAAATCAATAACTAATCATTTAGGGAAGAACCCTAAAAATGGGGGAAGGCCTCCTAAAGAAAGTAAGGGAATAAAAATTACTGTTTTTATTAAAAATTTAAAATTAAACGAAGAAAAAATTTGGTTTAAATTAAAGATTTTTAATCTATTAAAAAGAAAAATAATGGCAATAGAAAGAAAACAATAGAAAATAAAATAAATTTTTCAGACGTTTTGGTTATTTAGAATTCCTGCTACTATCCAACCTAAGTGATTAATAGAAGAAAATGCTATCAGTTTTCGTAAAGAAGTTTGGTTTAAACCGCCTAAAGACCCAAAAGTGACAGATATAATGATTCCAAAATAGAAAAAAGTATTATTTAAACAAAAAGAAAGTAAAATAATTGGGGCAATTTTTTGTCAAGTTATTAAAATAATATTATTAATTCAGTTTAGGCCTTCTATAACAATAGGGAATCAAAAATGAAAAGGGGCTATTCCTGTTTTTATTATTAATGAAGAGGCTAAAATAATATTAATTTTCGAGTTAAAATTTGTTATTATTTTTCATTCAATTAAAAAAGAAAATAAAATAATAGAAAATAAAAGGACTCTAGAAGCTAAAGCTTGAGTTAGAAAATATTTTAGAGAAGCCTCGGAAGAGAATAGATTATTTAACTTTATTGTCAAAGGGATAAAAGACAATAAATTAATTTCTAAACCTATCCAAACTCTAAACCACGACGAGGAACAAATTCTGATTATGGTCCCTAAAAATAGCGTGGATAAAAACAATATTTTATATGAATTTTTTAAAATTAAAAAGAAAAGGATTATAACCTTTATATATAGGGTATGAACCTAGAAGCTTGATTAGCTTATCTTTTTTTAAAAAATTTTATATTTTGGTGTATGGAGCATAAAAGATTTTGATTCTTTTGGAGATAGTTTAATTCTATTAAATATAATATTTATTTTTTTTAATGAATGTAATTATTAAAATTACATGTTTTACCCTATCAAGGTAATCCTTTTTCAGGCAATTCATT